ATAACCCCGAACCCAATCTTCGCAAAAAAGTACGTACTGTACTTTTATGTTTACGAGCTAAAGTTCTAGCACATGAAAGTCGAAGTATATACTTTATTCGATACAAATCCCGTTTTTTTGAGGATCCACTGTGATAATGAGAAAGATTTTTACATATCCGATCAAATTGATCAAGAATATCAGAATCCGGTAAATCGGCCCAAATTGGCTTACTAATGGGATGGCCTGATACGGTACAAAATTTCGCTTTAGACAAGGATCCTATAAGAAGAATAACTGGAACTGTGGTATCCAATTTTTTAAGAATGGTATCCGTTAGAAATGAATTATCTAACATTTTATTCCTTACCGCCAAAAAATTTCTTAGTAGACTTGAAAGATAACCCAGAAAATAGAAGGAATGCTTTGATAAAGGGCTTATATGAATCCTGTACGGTTGAGACCAAAAGTGAAAATAATATTGCCAAAAATGGAAAAAAAGGTATTTCCATTTCTTCATCAAAAGCGGAGTCCCAGCCCCCTTTGAAGCAAGAATTGCTTTTCCTTCATATCGAACATAATGCATGAAAGAATCCTTGAACAACCATAGGGTTCTATGAAAATAGTTACGACATACTACTATAAATATAAAATGTTCTATTTGAAGATGTTCTATTTTTCCATAGAAATGTGTTCGCTCAAGAAAAGTTCCATAAGATATGAATCGTAAATAATAAGATTGTTTACGAATAAAAACGAATAAAAATTCACATTCAAATGCATAAGAATTGTATAGTAATCGAAATAATCTTTTATTTTCTTTTGAAAAAACGTAAATAGATTTCTTCTGAGTAATGAGAAGACTATTCCAATTATGATATTCGCGAAGAAAGAATTGCAAAAAATGCAAAAAAGGAACATCTTGAATCCAACATTGAAGGATTTGAACCAAGATTTCCATATGGATGGGATGAGGTATTAGTATATCTGAGACATAATTTAAATGTGATAACTTGTCCTCTAAAAAAGGAAAAATGGAATGAATAGATCGTAAATTAGAATATTTTGGTATTTCTATTTCTTCGAAATAAGATACTAATCGCAGCGAGAATGGAATTTCTACAAGAATTCCAAAACTTTCTGATATCATTTGAGAATAAAAATGAGAATAAAAAAAATGGTTGTGCCAAAGGAGTCGATTTTGGTTAGAATCATTAACTGAAGAAATCAAAGAATTCTGTTGATAGATTCGAATAATTAAGCGTTTTACAAGCGCTAAACTAGATTTATTGTCATAACCAAAAATTTCCATAGGTTCGTAAAAAATCGAACTATTTAAACTATAATCATGAGCAAGTGCATAAATATACTCCTGAAAGAGAAGTGGATATAGGAAGTGCTGTTGCCGAGATCCGCCTTTTTCTAAGTATCCTTGTAATTCTTCCATTGACTTCCATTTCTACTTGAACCAGAAACAGTAGGCATTTATTGGGTTATTATACATAGTGCAATATGGTCAGAACAGGGCATATATTATGTTTATGTTATAGTAGAAAAAAACTATATATATACCCCGGAGAACAGGAGTCCAATCAACAGATATTTTTCCTCTCCCCTTCTTATCCGATGGGGTTATCTTCGTTTTAATTACCAGAGGATCCAAAATCTTTTATTTTTGCAACCCGATCGCTCTTTTGACTTTGGAACAAATTCTTTGTATCAGTATACTCTTTCTTCTACACATTCGTTTCCAATCCATATTAGAAAATAATTAGGATTTCTTGAATCAAAATTCCACTCACACGAGAATCCTTCCCCGCATCAGGCACTAATTTTTTTTAACGTATAATTAGATCGGGTAATTATTCAAATTAAGAATAGAAGCTCGTTGCTTTTTTTTTACCAGAATTGGAGCCGTAGGGCTCTATCCATTTATTCATTAGACCCAACCCTAAATGTGAATTTCTTTTGTCCCCCTCGAAAAAAAAAATCAAAAGAAATTTTGGATCTAGTAAGGTAAGGAGAAACTCAAAATTCTACTAAAAAGAATAAGAATATAATAAAAAATTCCATTTTCCTCTTTTCTTATTATTACGACATGCTGTTTTTTCCATCCATTACCTTTCAGGATCAGTCGCGGTCTTATAGACTCTACCAATAGTCTGGACGAATTCGTTGCTTCATCCAAATGTGTAAAAGATTATAGTCGCACTTAAAAGCCGAGTACTCTACCGTTGAGTTAGCAACCCAGATAATATGTAGATATGATCGAAAAAAAAAAAGAAATTGAATTAGACTGTACAACTACCTCAAAATATTGAGCTAGCAAGTCAAAAAACAATGGATTCCCGATAGAAATGGTAAAAATTTACAAATCAACTATTTTTTTTTTTTTTTTTTGTGAAGAAAATACATCTTGTATAACAGTAAATCTGGCAAACCCATCATTTGACTGAAGTAAAAGAAAAACAATAGGAGGTCGGGATAAAGAGATCCATTTATGATCGAATTATATTTATTCGATATACCATTGTCAATATTAATGGAATTTTTAGAAAACAAATGAAATTCGTTAAATAAATAAATTCAATTACCAATTAAGGATTTGTGTTGGATTGGCACAACATAAATAAGAAATTTAGATGAAAAAAGAAAAATCAATGTAGAGAAAAAATGTCAGGTTGATCGAATCAATAATCAATAGAAGTACAATAAGCAGGGTCAGGTTCGTCCCTTGTTTATTGGTGGATTCCCACAACAAGAAAAGGGTAAAGTAAATTAAGTTATGAATACAATAAAAAAGAGCGAATTGTGTTACTCAAAAATAGATACTAGTTAACCTTTTCTTTTTTTTATTTTATTAACCCTTTTTCTTTATTTTATGAAGCTCTCTCTTTAAATAATTCTACCTTCCTTAAAATATCATGAACAGTTCCTGTAGGTTGAGCACCCTTTTCAAGGAAATAAAGAATCGCGGGAACATTTAAATAAGTTTGATTCTGTATCGGATCGTAAAAACCCACTTTTCGAAGATCTCTTCCTTCTCTTCGGGATCGAACATCAATTGCAACGATTCGATAGATCGCTCATTGGGATAGATATAGATAAACAATACCCCCCCCTAGAAACGTATAGGAGGTTTTCTCCTCATACGGCTCGAGAAAAAACGATTCTAATATTTATATTCTGTATATAAGGACAAATAAACCCCCAAATCATGAATTAGACTATGATTTGAGTCGTTTTTTTTTGTTCTTACTTACAGAAAAAAAAATATCATTCATACTCATAACTCAAGTTGGGAAATTCTCAAAAACTTCGAGGGTAAATCCTTAGACATTTCTTGAGTCGTCTCTAACCTCTTTTCTTTGTCTCATCTCGAATCTCTTTTTATTTCTTTCTTCATTAGAAATTTGAATAAAATTTTTGAGACAATTGAAAATTGTGTTTCCTTGTTCCGGAATCCTTTCTCTTTACTTTATAAAATCATTGGGTTTAGACATTACTTCGGTGATCCTTACTCCTTTTCAAAATGGCAGCAACATACCTTTTTTTGTTATTTCTTTCTATGGAAAAATAATACGAACGATGGATTCCCTTGTAATATAATACACTTTTCATTTGAACCAAAAAAGTTTTCCCAATTCCAACAAATTTTACTTTTTTGATTATATTTCAAACTTGTTCGAATTTAACCCCTTCCATTTCTATATTGAGTATATACTTACAAAGTTGGTCTAACCTATTAATTCTTACTAACCCTAGATTCTTCCCCCCGATAAATGAATCAATACTTTTTCATCGAGCTACATCATGTACTATTGCTATTTAGCAACCCCACACAAATTAGGTTTCTAACAGGAACAGAACAAACTATGTCGATTCAAGAGCATCTTCATTCCTATGGAAAATGGTGGATGTCAAAATCCACAGTGAATCATGTCCTTCAAGTCGCACGTTGCTTTCTACCACATCGTTTCAAACGAAGTTTTACCATAACATCCCTCTAATTAAATTTCTCACCGGTATGGAATTGATTCAATATGGAATCATGAATAGTCATTGGCGCAACGGTATAATAATACTTTTTATGTATCTATGGATAATGGATAGATAAAAAATTATCCGGAGAAAGCTTAGAAAGGATTTAAGTTATTTTACCCCGTATTGTATTTTATCATATAAATGAAACAATGAAACAAATTTATAAAAAAAAAGACGAATAAACGGGTTTACTTACATCTTCAACAGATTGCTCGGGATAGTGAATCATGAAAAAGATCCCATTTTTCGAACAAAAAAATCCTAAACCTCAAAAGAACGGCCTTTAATGGATTTCCAATTCCGGAGCAAAATCCGTTATTAAAGAAAAAAACCAAATAAAATAAATAAAATAAATAGTAAATAGTAAGCTGATGACTCGAAAAGGTCGAAAGTTTCTTTATTCTCTATATCTATATTCTCTATATCTATAATATCTATATCTATAATATATATTATATATATACTATAATTATATTTATTTTATATTTTTCATATTTCTTCGAGTACCAGGAAGTTCCTAAAAATCTTAAATGAAGTTAAAATAGTTTTTTGTTTTCACTAAGTATGGAAGAGAAAAATAAAAAGTATCGTGGAAGGTAAGATTAAAGTCTTGATTCTTTCTTTCAGATGAAAGAAAGAATCAAGAAAAGAATAAAATAAGAAGAATCTAATCTTTTCGATATACAACGAACAATTGTTACCGAGGAGAATCGTGGATAGTTAAAGAATCAAGGAACCCTTTTTGGCTTAACCAAAGAGTCGCTGTTACTGAAATAGAACAATACAATAACAATACATATACATAATGTATATTATGTATATACAATAATATAGAAATATAGAATATAGAACTTGTTCATTTTATACAGACAGATTTTGTTTTACTTCGGGTTCAACAATCTTTCCGCCAATTCCATAAAGTAAAGTAAATGGAATATATAAAATTCCACCCAATCATTACGTTGATTTGCAACTATTACTATTCATTTGAATAAGATAAAATAAAAAAAAAAGGGGGGGGGGGGTCCAGATCAATTCTTTTTTCCTATTTTTTCTCCCAACTTTAGGGGTTTTACGACGAACGATGAAATGAAATTCATACCAACAAAAACTTCGTAATCTTTAGTCTCCAAATAAAATGTGGAATTGGGATACACCTTTTCTTTTCTTTAGGCTTTCCTTGGGGAATGGAATAGAAAGTCTTTTTTTTTTC